AAAATTATTTTTTAATAAATTAATATTTATTATTTCAATTATAAATAATGGTTCAAAACTAAAGAATTATAAAAAATTATTTTTATAATTAAAAATTATTTCTTATTATATAAATTATTTATATATAATATATTTATTTATATATATTAATAATTTATATTAAATAGGTGATATTAATTATAGACCTATTAGTCCTATAATTAAAAAAAAAATGATATATTAATTAATAATAAATTTATATATATATATATATCGTATATAAATATTTTATATAATAAATAATAATTAAAAATTATTATTTATTAATAAATTTAATAAATAATTAATTGATTATAATTAAATTAAATAAATTATATATTTAAATACATATAAATTAATTAATTTTAATTAAATAAATTATAATAAAAAAAAAAAAAAAAAATTATATATTTAAATACATATAAATTAATTAATTTTAATTAAATAAATTATAATAAAAAAAAAAAAAAAAAATTAGGGGAAAATTATTAGGAGGATTGTACTTATTAAATTTAATTTTAAATAATATTTAGTTATTATAAATTATTATATTTTAAATTTTATATAAATTTAAAAATAAATAAAATTTAAAATTTTATAATTTTTATTATTTAATATTAATATTATTTTATTCTAGTTAAATATTTTATTATTATTTTATTTTACATGTAAATTTGTGTGTGAATTTTTTTTAATTTTAAAAATTATTAAATTTTATTTTATTCGCAGTAATTGATATTAATTATAAAAGAAATTTTGAATTAGTAATAATATATAGTATTGGTAAAATTTGTGCCAGCTACTGCGGTTATACAAATGATGCAAATAAAAATTTTTAGTATTAGTTAAATTAATAAACTATTAATATATTTATAAATTTATTAGGTGAAATTTTTAAATTTATTTATTATTAATTTTAAAAATGATTTAAGCTATAAAAATTTTATTATAAACTAGGATTAGATACCCTATTATTAAAATTAAATAATTAAAAATACTTAAGTAGTATTAGTTATATTCTTAAAATTTAAAGAATTTGGCGGTGTTTTAGTCTATTTAGAGGAATCTGTTCTGTTATTGATAATCCACGTTGGACCTAACTTAAGTTTGTTTTCAATTTGTATATCGCCGTCATCAGAATATATTATAAGATTAATAATTTTCTGGATATTTTATTAAATAATATGTCAGGTCAAGGTGCAGTTTATGTTTAAGTAGAAATGGATTACAATAAATTTATTTATACGGATAATTTTTTGAAATAAAAATTTGAAGGTGGATTTAATAGTAATATAAAATAGATTATTTATATGATTATAGCTCTAAAACATGCACACATCGCCCGTCGCTCTCATTTTTAAAATGAGATAAGTCGTAACATAGTAGATGTACTGGAAAGTGTATCTAGAATGACAATTTAAAGCTTAATTAGTAAAGTATTTCATTTACATTGAAAAGAAATTTGTGCAAATCAATTTAAATTGATAATAATTATTTATTAATTATTTTTTTTTTATTTACAATTATTAATAAAAATAATTTTAAAATTTTTAGTTTTAGTAATTTATAATGAAATAATAATTTTAATTATAGTGTATTAGTATTTTAAAAGAATATTGAAATAATTTGAAAAATTTTTAATTTTAAAGAAAATTTAATTTATTGTACCTTGTGTATCAGGGTTTATTAAATAAATAATTATTATATTAATTTTTCTCGAATTTTAAAGATTTAATTATATATAAAAGTTATTGTGGAATAACTATTTTTAATATATAATTAGAAATGAAACGTTAATCGTTTTAAAATATATCTAGTTTTTTAAGAAATAAATTTAATTTAGTTTATTTATTTTATTGGATTAATTTAATAATAATTTAATAAATAAATAAAATAATATTTTAAGGGATTAGCTTTAAAATAAATTTTTATATTTTTAATAATTTTAAAATAAATATAAGCTTAAAAATAGCTATTATTAATAAATTTGTTATAATTTATTTTTTAAATAAAATTATTTAATTTAAATTAAGTTATTTATTAAAATGTAAATTTTAATTTAAAAAATTTATTAATTATGATAAAATTAGTATATAAATTTATATAATGTAATTAATTTGATAGGTTTTAATGAAGAATTCGGCAAATTAAATATATTCACCTGTTTAACAAAAACATGTCTTTTTGTATTTTATTTAAAGTCTAACCTGCCCACTGATTTTTAAAGGGCCGCGGTATTTTGACCGTGCGAAGGTAGCATAATCAATAGTCTTTTAATTGAAGGCTGGTATGAATGGTTGAATGAGATATATACTGTTTTTTTAAAATTTAAATAGAATTTTATTTTTTAGTTAAAAAGCTAAAATTAAATTAAAGGACGAGAAGACCCTATAGATCTTTATTTTTATAAATTATAAATTATAAAGAATTTTAAAATTTATATTTTAGATAAAATTTTACTGGGGTGGTATTAAAATTTAATTAACTTTTATTTATTTTTAACATTGATTTATGAATTAAAGATCCTGTTTTATGGATTAAAAAATTAAGTTACCTTAGGGATAACAGCGTAATTTTTTTAGAGAGTTCATATCGATAAAAAAGATTGCGACCTCGATGTTGGATTAAGAGTTATTTTTAGGTGTAGAAGTTTAAAGTTTAGGTCTGTTCGACCTTTAGATTCTTACATGATCTGAGTTCAAACCGGCGTAAGCCAGGTTGGTTTCTATCCTTAATAATTTATTATATTGTAGTACGAAAGGACCTAATATAAAAAATATAGTTTTATTAAATTGAAATTTATTAATATTATTTACTATTTTGGCAGATTAGTGCAATAAATTTAGAATTTATAAATATAATTAATAATTATAAATAGTATTGTTTATTTTTGATAAAATTATACCATTGATTGGAAGTTTATTACTAGTAATTTGTGTAATAGTAGGAGTTGCTTTTTTAACTTTATTAGAACGTAAGGTTTTAGGTTATATTCAAATTCGAAAAGGTCCAAATAAGGTAGGATTTAATGGGTTATTACAACCTTTTAGTGATGCTGTAAAATTGTTTACTAAGGAACAAACATACCCATTGTTGTCTAATTATATTTCTTATTATTTTTCACCTATTTTTTCTTTATTTTTATCTTTATTAATTTGAATATGTATTCCTTATTTAATTAAATTATATTCTTTTAATTTAGGAATTTTATTTTTTTTGTGTTGTACTAGATTAGGGGTTTATACAGTCATAATTGCTGGTTGATCTTCAAATTCAAACTATGCTTTGTTAGGAGGTTTACGAGCAGTTGCACAAACAATTTCTTATGAAGTTAGATTAGCTTTAATTTTATTAAGATTTATTTTTTTAATTGGTAATTATAATTTTTTAAATTTTTATAATTATCAGTCTTATATTTGATTTATTTTTTTTTGTTTTCCTTTAGGTTTAGTTTGATTAGCTTCTTGTTTAGCTGAAACTAATCGAACTCCTTTTGATTTTGCGGAAGGAGAATCTGAATTAGTTTCAGGATTTAATGTTGAGTATAGAAGAGGGGGGTTTGCTTTAATTTTTTTAGCTGAATATTCTAGAATTTTGTTTATGAGAATGTTATTTGTTGTTATTTTTTTAGGTAGAGATATTTATAGATTAATATTTTTTTTTAAATTAACATTTATTTCTTTTATTTTTATTTGAGTTCGAGGTACTTTACCTCGGTTCCGATATGATAAATTAATATATTTAGCTTGAAAAAGTTTTTTGCCTTTATCTTTAAATTATTTGTTTTTTTTTGTTGGGTTAAAGATTTTTTTTATTTCTTTATTATTTTAATGAATAATTTTTAGTACTAAAAATTAATAGAAGACTTTACTTCTTTCTTATGTTTTCAAGACATATGCTATAAAAGCTTATTAATTAATTTAGTAATTTATCTCAATATTTAGCTACTAAAGGATTAATAATGAAGTATGAAAAATATAAAACTGTTAAAATTTGTCCAGTTAATACATAAGGATCTTCTACTGGGCGAGCTCCAATTCATGTTAATAATGAAGCAACAATTACTATATTTCAATATAAAATTTGATTTAATGGATAAAATTGTAATCCACGGAATTTACTAGAATGAGTAAAAGGTAAAATTAATAAAATTGCAATAGATAATACTAAAGCAATTACTCCTCCTAATTTATTTGGAATTGATCGTAAAATTGCATAAGCAAATAAAAAGTATCATTCTGGTTGAATATGTACAGGAGTTACTAATGGATTAGCTGGAATAAAATTTTCTGGATCTATTAATAAATAATTAAATTTTCAAATAAAAAAAATTAAAATTCATAAAAATACAATAAAACCAAAAATATCCTTGTAAATAAAATAGGGGTGAAAAGGAATTTTATCTACATTTCTGTTTAATCCTAATGGATTGTTTGATCCTGTTTGATGTAAAAACAATAAATGAATTATTATTAAAGCTAAAATAATAAATGGAAAAATAAAATGAAAAGTAAAAAATCGGGTTAATGTCGCATTATCTACAGCAAATCCTCCTCAAATTCATTGTACAAGATCTATTCCTAAATAAGGAACTGCTGATAATAAATTTGTAATAACTGTAGCTCCTCAAAAAGATATTTGTCCTCAAGGTAATACATATCCTAAAAATCCAGTTGCTATAGTTAAAAATAAAATAATTACTCCAGTATTTCATGTTATGTGATATAAATATGATTCATAATAAACTCCTCGTCCAACATGAATAAATAAACAAGCAAAAAAAAATGAAGCTCCGTTAGCGTGACAAATTCGTAAGAATCAACCATTATTAACGTCTCGACAAATATGGTTTACACTATTAAAAGCTGTTTCAATATCTGCTGCATAGTGTATTGCTAAAAATAATCCAGTTAAAATTTGTAATATTAAACATAATCCAAGTAATGATCCAAAATTTCATCAAGCTGAAATATTTGAAGGAGCAGGTAAATCTACTAATGCATTATTAGCAATTCTAATTAATGGGTGGGTTTTTCGAATAGGTTTAAACATTAATTTATTGGTCGTAAAGGACCATAAAATTTTTTTGTAATTTTTACAGTTACAAGAAGAGTTAAAAATAAATAATTAATTAATAATAAAGTAATTAAATTTGTAGGAAAATTATATATTTTATTTAGTGATAATACATTTTCATTAATTAAATTATTTATTATTGAAATTTTTTCTATTTCTATATTTATAATGAATTGTTCAGTTAAAGATTTATCTATAATAAAAAAAATAGTTATTATAAATATAAAAATAATAAATCTAATAATTGTTAATCTAAAAGATATAGAAAATATTTCATTTGAGGATAATGAAGTTACATAAATAAATAAAATTAATATTCCTCCTAAAAAAATTAAGAATAATACATATGAGAATCAAAATGTTTTTACATAAATTCCAGTTAATAAACATGTTAAAAATGTTTGAATTAAAAGTATTAATCCTATAGATAATGGATGTTTTATTTGTATAAAAATAAATCTTATAATTAAGCAAATTGTTATAATAATTAATTTTGTAATTTCAAGAAATAGTTTATTTAAAATATTAACTTTGGGAGTTAGTGAAAAAGAGATTTCTTTTTTCTTGAAGTTTAAAAAGAATAATTCTTATTTTTAGTTTACAAGACTAATGTTTTTGTTAAACTATTTAAACTTATTAATGGCAAATATATTTTTAATATTTTATTTATCCATAGTTATATTTTTATTTGGTTGTATAGTTTTTGTTTCTAATCGTAAACATTTATTATCTACTTTATTAAGATTAGAATATATAGTTTTAAGTTTATTTATTTTTTTATTTTTTTATTTAAATTTTATAAATTATGAAATATATTTTAGTATATTTTTTTTAACTTTTTGTGTTTGTGAAGGAGTTTTAGGTTTATCAATTTTAGTATCTATAATTCGAACTCATGGTAATGATTATTTTCAAAGTTTTTCTATTTTACAATGTTAAAGTTTATTTTTATAATATTATTTATATTTCCTCTTTCTTTTTTAAAGAATTTTTATTGAACGGTTCAAAATTTAATTTTTTTATTAACATTTTTATTTATAATTAATTTAAGATCTTTAAATTATTTTAACTATATCTCTTATTATTTTGGGTTAGATATAGTTTCATATGGTTTAATTTTATTAAGATTTTGAATTTGTGGTCTTATATTAATAGCAAGAGAAAAGGTTTTTACTTATAATAATTATGAAAAATTATTTGTTTTTATAATTTTATTTTTATTATTAATATTAGTTTTAACATTTAGATCAATAAGAGTATTTATATTTTATTTATTTTTTGAAGCAAGATTAATTCCTACATTATTTCTAATTTTAGGGTGAGGGTATCAGCCAGAACGGTTACAAGCAGGGGTTTATTTGTTATTTTATACTTTATTAGCTTCTTTGCCTTTATTAATTGGTATTTTTTATATTTTAAATTTTATAAATACTTTATCTTTTACATTATTATTAAATTTAAGTTTTATAAATATAAATTTATTATATTTATCTTTAATTTTTGCTTTTTTAGTTAAAATACCTATATTTTTAGTTCATTTATGGCTTCCTAAAGCTCATGTTGAAGCCCCAGTTTCTGGTTCAATAATTTTAGCTGGTATTTTATTAAAGTTAGGGGGATATGGATTATTACGAATATTTAGATTATTACAAATTTCAGGTGTAAAATATAATTATTGATGAATTAGTGTTAGATTAGTGGGAGGGGTTTTAATTAGATTAGTATGTTTACGACAAACTGATTTAAAGGCTTTAATTGCTTATTCTTCTGTTGCTCATATGGGAATTGTGTTAAGAGGGTTATTAACAATAACTTATTGAGGATTAACTGGTTCTTATGCTTTAATAATTGCCCATGGTTTATGTTCTTCTGGATTATTTTGTTTAGCAAATATTTCTTATGAACGAATAGGAAGCCGAAGTTTGTTAATTAATAAGGGTTTATTAAATTTTATACCTACATTAAGTTTATGATGATTTTTATTATGTTCTGGAAATATAGCAGCACCTCCTACATTAAATTTATTAGGTGAAATTTCTTTATTAAATAGAATTGTTAGATGGTCTTGAGTAACTATAATTATATTAGCTTTTTTATCTTTTTTTAGTGCAGCTTATTCATTGTATTTATTTGCTTATAGTCAACATGGGAAGGTATATTCTGGGGTTTATTTTTTTTCTGTTGGAACAATTCGAGAATTTTTATTATTAATATTACATTGACTACCTTTAAATTTATTAATTTTAAAGAGAAGTTTTTGTATATTATGAATTTATTTAAATAGTTTAATAAAAATATTGATTTGTGGTGTCAATGATATGAAATTTCATTTTAGATCGTGAATTATTTAATTAATTATTGTAAAATTAGTTTTTATTTTTTATTATCAATTAGATTTTCGTTATTTTTAATTAGATTAAAATTTTTATTAACAGATTTAGTTTATTTTATTGAGTGAGAGGTCTTATCCCTTCAATCAATATCAATTGTTATGACTTTTTTATTTGATTGAATAAGTTTAATATTTATATCTTTTGTTTTATTAATTTCTTCATTAGTTATTTTTTACAGAAATCAATATATAGAAGAAGATTATAATATTAATCGTTTTATTTTATTAGTTTTAATATTTGTAATATCAATAATAATATTAATTATTAGACCAAATTTAATTAGAATTTTATTAGGATGAGATGGTTTAGGGCTTGTTTCTTATTGTTTAGTTATTTATTTTCAAAATGTTAAGTCATATAATGCAGGGATAATTACTGCGCTATCTAATCGAATTGGAGATGTTGCTTTATTATTAGCTATTGCTTGAATATTAAATTATGGTAGATGAAATTATGTTTTTTATTTAGAAATAATAGGAAAAAATACAGAAATAATAATTATTGGAGGGTTAGTTATACTAGCCGCAATAACAAAAAGTGCTCAGATCCCTTTTTCATCTTGACTTCCAGCAGCAATAGCAGCTCCTACTCCTGTATCAGCTTTAGTTCATTCTTCAACTTTAGTAACAGCGGGGGTTTATTTATTAATTCGTTTTAATGTTTTATTAACAGATTGATGAATAGGTCAATTTTTATTATTAGTTTCTGGTTTAACTATATTTATAGCCGGGTTAGGGGCTAATTTTGAATTTGATTTAAAAAAAATTATTGCTTTATCTACTTTAAGTCAATTAGGATTAATAATAAGAATTTTATCAATAGGATTTTATAAGTTAGCTTTTTTTCATCTTTTAACTCATGCTTTATTTAAGGCATTATTGTTTATATGTGCTGGATCTATTATTCATAACATAAAGAATTCTCAAGATATTCGAATAATAGGAAGATTAAGAATAAGTATACCATTAACATGTAGTTGTTTTAATGTAGCTAATTTAGCTTTATGTGGAATACCTTTTTTAGCTGGATTTTATTCAAAGGATTTAATTTTAGAAATAGTAATATTATCTTATGTAAATATGTTTTCTTTTTTTCTTTTTTTTTTTAGTACAGGATTAACTGTATGTTATTCATTTCGATTAGTTTATTATTCTATAACTGGAGATTTTAATAGAAGAGTATTACATCCATTAAATGATAAGGGTTGAACTATATTATTTAGTATTTGTTTTTTAATAATTATAGCTGTTATTGGGGGAAGAATATTAATATGATTAATATTTTTAAATCCTAGAATAATTTGTTTACCTTTTGATATAAAGATTTTAACTTTAGTTGTTTGTATTGTAGGAGGTGTTTCTGGTTATTTATTAAGAAACGTAAGTTTATTTTTTACTAATAAGGCTTTATATTTTTATAATTTTACTAATTTTGCAGGGTCAATATGGTTTATACCTATAATTTCTACTATTGGTATTATTAATTATCCATTAAAGTTAGGATTATATTCTTATAAAAGTTTTGATCAAGGATGAAGAGAGTTTTTTGGAGGGCAAATGTTATATAATCAATTAAAGAATTATTCTTTATATTTACAAGAATTTCAAATAAATAGTTTAAAAATTTATTTATTAAGTTATATATTATGATTTATTGTTTTATTAATATTAGTTGTATTAGTAAATTAATTTAAATAGCTTATATTTAGAGCATGACACTGAAGATGTTAGGGAGATTAATTTAATCTTTAGATATTTATGAAAAATAAATTTTTATTTTTACATTGAAAATGTAATGTTTTTATTAAACTACATAAATAGAAATATGTTGATCAAGAAAAAGCTGCTAACTTTTATCTTTAATGGTTTAATTCCATTTATATTTCTTTTTAATTGGAATTTAAATATTCAATTTTATCATTAACAGTGATATACCTCTTTTTGGTTTCAATTAATAAGGTAAATTGAAAAATTCAATACTTTTTAAATGCAAATTAAATGTTATAGTTAACTATTACCCTAAAATATGGGTGAATTTCACCTAAGATTAGGCCGAAACTAATTGCAATATATCGCTTCATATTTATTCATTTCATTCTAAAGCCCCTTGATTTCATTCATGATATAAACCAATTAAAAGAATAAAAATAAAAAAAAGACTAGTAATTGATCAATTTATTAAATTTGATGTTTTAATAATTATAATTATTGGTAGTAAAAGAGCAATTTCAACATCAAAAATTAAAAAAATAATTGCAATTAAAAAAAATCGAAGTGAAAAGGGAAGCCGTGAAGAATTTATTGGATCAAATCCACATTCAAAGGGGGAACATTTTTCTCGATCTAATAGTGTTTTTTTTGATAGTAAAGTAGCTAATATTATTACTACAATAGTAATAATGAAAATAATTGTTGTTATAATTGATAATATTAATATTATTTATACTAAAATTATTTAGTCCTTGTGATTGGAAGTCACATATACAAATATATACTTTATAAATATCTACCTCATCAATAAATAGAAATATATAAAAATAATCATACTACATCAACAAAATGTCAATATCAAGCTGCTGCTTCAAATCCAAAGTGATGATTTTTTGAAAAATGAAAATTAATATGTCGTAAAAAACAAATTAATAAAAATGTTGTTCCAATTAATACATGAAGACCATGAAACCCTGTAGCCATATAAAAAGTTGACCCATATACTGCATCTGCAATTGTAAAAGGAGCTTCAATATATTCATATGCTTGAAGAATAGAAAAATAAATACCTAATACAATAGTAAAAAATAATCCTTGAGTAGCTTGAGAGTGATTACTTTCTATTAATGCGTGATGAGCTCATGTAACTGTTACTCCTGAAGCTAATAAAATTGCTGTATTTAATAAAGGAATTTGAAATGGATTAAAAGCAATAATTCCTACTGGAGGTCATGTTATTCCTAATTCAATAGTTGGAGATAATCTACTATGAAAAAATGCTCAGAAAAAAGAAATAAAAAAAAATACTTCTGAAACAATAAATAAAATTATTCCTCATCGTAATCCAATAGTTACAGGGAATGTATGAAGTCCTTGAAATGTTCCTTCTCGTGAAATATCTCGTCATCATTGATATATTGTTAAAATTGTAATAATATTACCTAAAATAAATAAAGTTATTGTATATTGGTGAAATCATTGAACTAATCCAGAAACTGTAGTTATTGCTCCGATAGCTCCTGTTAATGGTCAAGGACTATAATCTACTAAATGGAATGGGTGATTTGCGTGTGCTGACATTAATTTACTTCTCTTGAATAAAGAGTACTTAATACTGCAAATACATATGATTGAATAATTGCAACAGCTGATTCTAAAACTAATAATGCAATTTGTGTTGTTAAAATTAAAGATAAAATAATATAGTTTGATGTTATAGGCCCTGTATTTCCTAATAATGTTAATAATAAATGCCCAGCAATTATATTAGCAGTTAATCGAACAGCTAGTGTTCCAGGTCGAATAACATTACTAATTGTTTCAATGCATACTATAAAAGGTATTAATACTGGAGGTGTTCCTTGAGGAACTAAATGAGCAAATATATGTTGTGTATGATTAATTCAACCATAGAGTATAAAACTTAATCATAATGGAAATGCTAAAGCTAAGGTTAAAGTTAAATGACTTGTACTAGTAAAAATATATGGAAATAATCCTAAAAAATTATTAAATATAATTAAAGAAAATAATGAAATAAATATTAATGTTCTTCCATTATGGCCTGAAGGACCTAGTAAGGTTTTGAATTCCTTATGTAGTGTTAATAAGATATTATTTCATACAACTTGGAATCGGTTAGGTAATAATCAAAATGAAAAAGGAATTAATAATAGACCTAAGAAAGTACTTAATCAGTTAAGAGAAAGATTTAAAATTGTTGTTGAAGGATCAAATACAGAAAATAAGTTTGTTATCATTTTCAATTTAATTTATTAAACTTAATATTTAATGATTGAGAAGTTTTTAATGGAGTATAAGAAAAACAAAAGTAATTTAAAACATTAAAAATTACTAATGTAATTGAAAATACAAGGAATAAAATTAACCAATTAATTGGGGCTATTTGTGGAATTAAAAAATATTAGATTAAACTAATTTTTTTAGTTTGACATACTAAGGTTTTTATAAAACTAATTTTTTGTAAGTTTTATTTCATTAGAAGTAAGTGCTAATTTACTATAATATGATTTAAGAGATCATTACTTGCGCTTCAGTCATCTAATGAATTAGTTATATTAGTAATTCATTTAATAAAATAATTTATTGGAATTCTTTCAATTACAATTGGTATAAAACTATGATTTGCACCACAAATTTCTGAACATTGACCAAAAAATAATCCAGGTCGATTGATTAAAAAATTAATTTGATTTAATCGACCTGGTGTAGCATCAACCTTTACCCCTAAAGAAGGTACTGTTCATGAGTGTAATACATCAGTAGCTGTTACTAAAATTCGAATTTGATTGTTTATTGGTAAAACAATTCGATTATCTACGTCTAAAAGTCGAAATCCATTTGTTTCTAGTTCGTTTGTAGGAATTATATATGAATCAAATTCTAAATTTAGAAAATCAGAATATTCATAACTTCAGTATCATTGATGTCCTACGGACTTTAATGTAATTGAAGGGGTGTTAATTTCGTCTATTAAATATAATAAACGTAAAGATGGAAATGCAATAAATATTAAAATAATTGCGGGTAAAACAGTTCAAATAATTTCAATCGTTTGTCCGTGTAGTAAATAACGATTAGTAAATTGATTAAATATTAATATTCCTATAATATACCCGACTAAAATTGTAATTATTGTTAAAATAAGAAGAGTATGATCATGAAAAAAATTTAATTGTTCTATTAAAGGTGAAGAACTATCTTGTAAACCTAAATTTGCTCATGTTGCCATTTTCTAACAAAAGATAAAATCTTTATATATGAAGCTTAAATTCATTGCACTAATCTGCCATATTAGAAATTATTAGTTAATAAAGGTAATTCAGCGTATGTATGTTCTGCAGGAGGAAGTGTATGGTATCATTCAATTGATGAAGATAATTGTATAGGGAAAGCAGGAGTTCGTTGTGTAATTATACTTTCTCAAATAATAAATAAAAAGTATAAAATAGCAAATAATGAAATTGTTCTTCCTAATGATGATACAATATTTCAAGCTAAATAGCTATCTGGGAAATCTGAATATCGTCGAGGTATTCCAGCTAATCCTAGGAAATGTTGAGGAAAGAATGTTAAATTTACTCCAATAAATATTATTCCAAATTGGTACTTTAATCAAGATGGGTTTATTGTTAATCCAGTTAATAAAGGGTATCAATGAACAAATCCTGCTATAATAGCAAATACTGCTCCTATAGATAATACATAATGGAAATGAGCAACTACATAATATGTATCATGTAATACAATATCAATTGATGAATTAGCTAATACAACTCCTGTTAATCCTCCAACTGTAAATAAAAATACAAATCCAAATGATCATAATATTGCAGGAGTATATGTTAATTGTGTTCCGTGCATAGTAGCTAATCAACTAAAAATTTTAATTCCTGTTGGAACAGCAATAATTATAGTTGCTGATGTAAAATAAGCTCGTGTATCTACGTCTATTCCAACTGTAAATATATGATGAGCTCATACAATAAACCCTAATAATCCAATTGCTAATATAGCATAAATTATTCCTAAATTTCCGAAAGTTTCCTTTTTACCACTTTCTTGTGTAATAATATGAGAAATTATTCCAAATCCAGGTAAAATTAAAATATAAACTTCTGGGTGACCAAAGAATCAAAATAAGTGTTGGTATAAAATAGGGTCTCCTCCTCCAGCTGGGTCAAAAAAGGAAGTATTTAAATTTCGATCTGTTAAAAGTATAGTAATAGCTCCTGCTAATACTGGTAAAGATAATAATAGTAATACTGCTGTAATTACTACTGATCAAACAAATAAAGGTATTCGGTCTAATGTAATTCCTGGAGATCGTATATTAATTACAGTTGTAATAAAGTTTACTGCCCCTAGAATTGAAGAAATTCCAGCTAAATGTAATGAAAAAATAGCTAAATCTACTGATGCTCCAGCATGAGCAATTCCAGATGAAAGAGGAGGATAAACAGTTCATCCTGTCCCTGCTCCATTTTCTACTATACTTCTAGAAATTAGTAGAGTTAATGAAGGAGGTAATATTCAAAAACTTATATTATTTATTCGAGGAAAAGCTATATCAGGAGCTCCTAATATTAATGGAACTAATCAATTTCCAAACCCTCCAATTATAATAGGTATAACTATAAAAAAAATTATAATAAAAGCATGTGCTGTTACAATAACATTATAAATTTGATCATCTCCAATAAAAGCACCAGGATGACCTAATTCAGCTCGAATTAGAATACTTAAAGAAGTTCCTACTATTCCTGCTCAAGCTCCAAAAATAAAATATAAAGTACCAATATCCTTATGATTTGTTGAAAATAATCATTGTCGCGATTAAATGGCTGAAGTTTAGGCGATAAATTGTAAATTTATTTATGGGAATTATTCTCTTTAATCAGGCTTTATAGTCAATAATGATATTAGACTGCAATTCTAAAGGAATAAATAATTTATTAAAGCTTAAGAATTAAAAGATTAATACAAATATTTTCAGCTTTGAAGGCTATTAGTTTATTTAACTTAAATTCTTATATAATTATATAAACTATAAAAAGTATAACTAACCCACAAATTGAAATAAAATTAAATATTAAATTAATTGAAGATATTTTGTTATTATAATTATTTTTTAATATTCATGAATTTTTTTGGTAATTTAATATAAAAATTCTATAAGAAAGACGTAAATAAAAAAATAATGTAATTAAAGTTAAACAAACACTAATTGTTAAAATAAATAATTGTCCTATATTAGTTAAATTTTGAATTACTAATCATTTTGGTAAAAATCCTAAAAAGGGAGGTAAGCCTCCTAAAGAAAGTAAATTTAAGAAAATTAATAATTTAACAATTGGGTTTATTATCGAAATATTAAAAATTTGATTAAAATAAAATAATTTAAAATTATTAAATATTAAAACAATTGAAAAAGATAATAAAGAATATATTAAAAAATAAGTTATTCATAATATTTCATTATTTATTATTGCTAATAACATTCACCCTAAATGATTAATTGATGAAAATGCTATTAATTTTCGAATTGATGTTTGATTTAATCCTCCTAAAGATCCAATTAATATTGATAAAATAATAGAAATTATGAAAAAATTATAAATAAAATTATAAGAAATTAATATTAATGGAGCAATTTTTTGTCATGTTATTAAGATTAAACCATTAATTCAGGATAAACCTTCTATTACTTCTGGGAATCAAAAATGAAATGGAGCAGCTCCTCTTTTTAATAAAAGAGTTGAAAGAATTAAAATTTCATTAAAGTTATTATTTAATAAAAAATTATTATTATATATGAATATTAATATAATAATTGCAAATAATAAAATTGAAGAAGCAAAAGCTTGTGTTAAAAAGTATTTTAGAGATCTTTCTGAGGTTAATAAATTTTTTTTATTATCATTTATTAGGGGGATAAATGATAACAAATTAATTTCTAACCCCATTCATGCTCCTAGCCATGAATTTGAAGAAATTGTAACTAATGTTCCAAAAATTAATGTAATAAAAAAAATATTATTAGAAATTTTTTTAATTAAAAAGAAAAGGATTATAACCTTTATAAGTGGGGTATGAACCCAATAGCTTAATTAGCTTATCTTTTTATATTTTGGTGTATGATGCACAAAAGATTTTGATTCTTTTAGAAACAGTTTAATTCTGTTAAATATAATGAATGAAATTTTAAATTTCATGATTTACCCTATCAAGGTAATCCTTTTTATCAGGCAATTCATT